GCTAACGTAGCTTAAACATCTCAAAAAGCAAGACACTGAAAATGTCTAGATGGACTTACTAGTCCCGTTAACATAAAGGTTTGGTCCCAGCCTTTCTATTAGTTCTTAACAGACTTACACATGCAAGAATCCACGCTCCGGTGAGAATGCCCTCTAAATCATAAGGATTAAAAGGAGCAGGTATCAAGCACGCTATATAGCAGCTCACAACACCTTGCTTAGCCACACCTACGGGATACAGCAGTGATAAAAATTAAGCCATGAACGAAAGTTCGACTAAGTCATGTTAACAAGAGTCGGTAAACTTCGTGCCAGCCACCGCGGTCATACGATTGACCCAAATTAATAGAGACACGGCGTAAAGAGTGTCAAGAAACTGCCCAAAAATAAAGTCAAATCTTAATTAAGCGGTAAAATGCCATAATTAAAACTAAGTCAGACTACGAAAGTGACTTTAATACAATTCAGTACACGACAGCTAAGACCCAAACTGGGATTAGATACCCCACTATGCTTAGCCATAAACCCAGATAATCACAAAACAAGATTATTCGCCAGAGTACTACTAGCAACAGCTTAAAACTCAAAGGACTTGGCGGTGCTTCATATCCCTCTAGAGGAGCCTGTTCTATAATCGATAAACCCCGATCAACCTCACCAACCCTTGCTACTTCAGTCTATATACCGCCATCTTCAGCAAACCCCAGTAAGGGAACGACAGTAAGCACAACTACTTTACGTAAAAACGTTAGGTCAAGGTGTAACCTATGGGATGGGAAGAAATGGGCTACATTTTCTACACTAAGAATACCCTTTATACCTAAACGAAAGTTTTTATGAAATATAAAAACCAAAGGAGGATTTAGCAGTAAATTAAGAATAGAGCGCTTAATTGAATAAGGCCATGAAGCACGCACACACCGCCCGTCACCCTCCTCAAGTATCATAGCATAAACCCCAACCTATCAGCCTATGCAACACTACTATACAAGAGGAGACAAGTCGTAACAAGGTAAGCATACTGGAAAGTGTGCTTGGATAAAACAAGATATAGCTTAAACAAAGCATCTAGTTTACACCTAGAAGATTCCATCATACATGTATATCTTGAACTAAACCTAGCCCACACATATCCCCTTTCTACTACTACAAGTAAATAAACCAAAACATTCACCATACGTCTAAAGTATAGGAGATAGAAATTTAAAATATCCATGGCGCTATAGAGATAGTACCGTAAGGGAAAGATGAAAGAAACACCAAAAGTAAAAAAAAGCAAAGCTTACCCCTTGTACCTTTTGCATAATGACTTAACTAGTAACAACTTAGCAAAGAGACCTTAAGTTAAACTACCCGAAACCAGACGAGCTACTTAAGAGCAGTTACTAGAACGAACTCATCTATGTAGCAAAATAGTGAGAGGACTTTTAAGTAGAGGTAAAAAGCCTAACGAGCCTGGTGATAGCTGGTTGTCCAAGAAAAGAATCTCAGTTCACCATTAAATAATACTAAAACCCACATTAAGTCTTAACGTATATTTAATAGCTAATCTAAAAAGGTACAGCTTTTTAGAAATGGATACACCCTTGACTAGAGAGTAACAAAACCACAAAACCATAGTAGGCCTAAAAGCAGCCATCAATTAAGAAAGCGTTCAAGCTCAACAACACAATAACCCCTTAATTTCAATAATAGACAATCAACTCCTAGCATGACTACTGGACTAATCTATATAAACATAGAAGCAATACTGTTAACATGAGTAACAAGAAAACTTTCTCCTTGCACAAATTTATACCAGTGACTGATACTATACTGATAGTTAACAGCCCATAAATATAACCTAACACTAAACTCTTTATTAAAACACTGTTAGCCCAACACAGGTGTGCACTAAGGAAAGATTAAAAAAAGTAAAAGGAACTCGGCAAACACAAACCCCGCCTGTTTACCAAAAACATCACCTCTAGCATAACCAGTATTAGAGGCACTGCCTGCCCAGTGACAATCGTTAAACGGCCGCGGTATTCTGACCGTGCAAAGGTAGCATAATCACTTGTTCTCTAAATAAGGACTTGCATGAATGGCCACACGAGGGTTTTACTGTCTCTTACTTTCAATCAGTGAAATTGACCTCCCCGTGAAGAGGCGGGGATAATTAAATAAGACGAGAAGACCCTATGGAACTTTAATTAATTAATCCAACAAAATATAAATTTAAACCACCCAAGGGATAACAAACTTTTATATGGGTTAACAATTTCGGTTGGGGTGACCTCGGAGCATAAAAAAACCTCCGAGTGATTAAAGCCTAGGCCTACCAGCCAAAGCACACATCACTTATTGATCCAAACTATTGATCAACGGAACAAGCTACCCTAGGGATAACAGCGCAATCCTATTCTAGAGTCCATATCGACAATAGGGTTTACGACCTCGATGTTGGATCAGGACATCCTGATGGTGCAACCGCTATTAAGGGTTCGTTTGTTCAACGATTAAAGTCCTACGTGATCTGAGTTCAGACCGGAGTAATCCAGGTCGGGTTCTATCTATTATGCATTTCTCCCAGCACGAAAGGACAAGAGAAATAAGGGCAACTTCCAACAAGCGCCTTCAATTAATTAATGATTTAATCTCAACTTAATAAACAAGCACAAATTATACCCACCCAAGACCAGGGTTTTGTTGAGGTGGCAGAGTCCGGCAATTGTATAAAACTTAAACTTTTACACTCAGAGGTTCAAATCCTCTCCCCAACAAAATGTTCATAATTAATATTCTAATACTTATTCTCCCCATCCTCCTAGCCGTAGCATTTCTAACACTAGTAGAACGTAAAATCCTAGGTTATATGCAACTTCGAAAAGGACCAAACATTGTAGGTCCACATGGCTTACTCCAACCCTTTGCTGATGCTATCAAACTATTCACCAAAGAGCCTCTACGCCCAGCCACATCATCCACCACCATGTTCATCACCGCACCTATCCTTGCTCTCACCTTGGCTCTTACAATATGATGCCCCCTACCCATACCCCACCCCCTAATTAATATAAACCTAGGGGTCTTATTCATACTAGCAATATCTAGTTTAGCCGTTTACTCCATCCTATGATCTGGCTGAGCCTCCAATTCAAAATACGCATTAATCGGAGCCCTACGAGCAGTAGCACAAACAATCTCGTACGAAGTAACACTAGCCATCATCCTTCTCTCCATCCTCCTGATAAACGGATCCTTCACCCTATCCACATTAATTACAACACAAGAACAAATATGACTACTCATCCCCTCATGACCACTAGCCATAATGTGATTCATTTCTACCCTAGCAGAAACTAACCGAGCCCCCTTTGACTTAACAGAAGGAGAATCAGAACTAGTGTCCGGCTTCAACGTAGAATATGCAGCAGGTCCATTCGCTATATTTTTCCTAGCAGAATATGCCAACATCATCATAATAAACATATTCACAACTATTTTATTCCTAGGAGCATTTCACAACCCCTATATACCAGAACTATGTACTACAAATTTAATTATCAAAACATTACTTCTCACAATATCATTCCTATGAATTCGAGCATCCTATCCCCGATTCCGATACGACCAACTAATACACCTACTCTGAAAAAACTTCTTACCCTTAACACTAGCTTTCTGTATATGGTGTATTGCCCTTCCCATTACAACAGCAAGCATCCCCCCTCAAACCTAAAACCAAGAAATATGTCTGACAAAAGAGTTACTTTGATAGAGTAAATAATAGAGGTTTAAATCCTCTTATTTCTAGAACAATAGGAATTGAACCTATCCCTGAGAATTCAAAATTCTCTGTGCTACCACACTACACCACAATCTATAGTAAGGTCAGCTAAACAAGCTATCGGGCCCATACCCCGAAAATGTTGGTTCACACCCTTCCCGTACTAATAAACCCATTCATCTCTACCATCACCCTAATAACCCTTATCCTAAGTACAACAACTGTAATAATCAGCTCTCATTGACTATTTGCCTGAATCGGATTCGAAATAAACATAATAGCCATAATTCCTATTATAATAAAAAACCCTAATCCCCGAGCCACAGAAGCTTCTACCAAATATTTTCTAACACAAACCACCGCCTCCATACTACTCATAATAGCAATTATTATCAACTCAATATACTCCGGCCAATGAACTATCATAAAACTATTCAACCCAACCGCCTCCACCCTAATAGCAACAGCCATAGCTATTAAGCTAGGACTGGCCCCTTTTCACTTTTGAGTACCCGAAGTAGCACAAGGTATCCCTCTGACCTCCGGCCTAATCTTACTCACATGACAAAAAATCGCACCTCTCTCAATCCTCTATCAAATCTCGCCTTCAATTAATCTACAATTAATACTAACCATATCAATACTCTCCATCCTAATTGGAGGCTGGGGCGGACTAAACCAAACACAACTACGAAAAATCATAGCCTACTCATCAATCGCCCACATAGGATGAATAACCACTATCCTACTATACAATCCATCCCTCACCCTGCTAAACCTACTAATCTATATCACAATAACCTTCACCATATTCATATTACTCATCCAAAACTCAACCACCACTACACTCCTATTATCCCAAACCTGAAACAAAGCACCCATCTCTACAACTTTCACTGCACTCACCTTACTCTCTATAGGAGGACTACCTCCCCTCTCAGGATTTATACCCAAGTGAATAATCATTCAAGAACTCACAAAAAATAATGCCCTCATCATACCAACATTTATAGCCATCACTGCCCTACTAAATCTATACTTCTACATACGCCTAACCTACTCCACAGCACTAACCCTATTCCCCTCCACAAACAATATAAAAATAAAATGACAATTCCAACCCACAAAACGAATAACCCTTTTACCAACAGCAATCGTAATATCCACAATGCTCTTACCCCTTACACCAATAATCTCTACCTTACTTTAGAAGTTTAGGTTAAACTAGACCAAGAGCCTTCAAAGCCCTAAGCAAGTATAATTTACTTAACTTCTGCCTACTAAGGATTGCAAGACTACATCTTACATCATCTGAACGCAAATCAAATACTTTAATTAAGCTAAATCCTCACTAGATTGGAGGGATACATTTCCCACGAACTTTTAGTTAACAGCTAAATACCCTAAACAACTGGCTTCAATCTACTTCTCCCGCCGCGAGAAAAAAAAGGCGGGAGAAGTCCCGGCAGGATTGAAGCTGCTTCTTTGAATTTCGAATTCAACATGATCATTCACCACAGGACTTGGCAAAAAGAGGGTTTTACCTCTGTCTTTAGATTTACAGTCTAATGCCTACTCGGCCATTTTACCTATGTTCATAAATCGCTGACTATTCTCAACAAACCACAAAGACATTGGTACTTTATATTTACTATTTGGTGCTTGAGCAGGGATAGTAGGTACCGGCCTAAGCTTACTAATCCGTGCTGAACTAGGTCAACCTGGCACACTAATCGGAGACGACCAAGTCTACAACGTATTAGTAACAGCCCATGCTTTCGTAATAATCTTTTTCATAGTTATACCCATCATAATTGGCGGCTTTGGAAATTGACTTGTCCCTCTAATGATCGGAGCACCCGACATAGCCTTTCCCCGTATAAATAATATAAGCTTCTGACTACTTCCCCCCTCCTTCCTACTACTACTAGCATCTTCAATACTTGAAGCCGGGGCAGGTACGGGCTGAACTGTCTACCCCCCTTTAGCCGGAAACCTAGCACACGCAGGAGCCTCTGTTGATCTTACTATTTTCTCCTTACACTTAGCCGGTTTATCCTCAATCCTCGGGGCCATTAATTTCATTACAACCATTATTAATATAAAACCCCCTGCTATAACTCAATATCAAACACCCCTCTTCGTATGGTCCGTTCTAGTCACAGCAGTCTTACTTCTACTATCACTACCAGTACTAGCAGCTGGAATCACTATACTATTAACTGACCGAAATTTAAATACAACTTTCTTTGACCCGGCGGGAGGAGGAGACCCAATCCTATACCAACATCTCTTCTGATTTTTCGGTCACCCTGAAGTATATATTTTAATTCTACCTGGCTTCGGAATAATTTCACACATCGTAACTTATTATTCAGGAAAAAAAGAACCTTTCGGATATATAGGAATAGTCTGAGCCATAGTCTCCATCGGGTTCTTAGGTTTCATCGTATGAGCCCACCATATATTTACAGTCGGCATAGACGTTGACACACGAGCCTACTTCACATCAGCCACTATAATCATTGCTATTCCCACAGGAGTAAAAGTCTTTAGCTGACTAGCAACACTTCATGGAGGCAATATCAAATGATCCCCTGCCCTGATATGAGCCCTAGGCTTTATTTTCCTATTTACAGTTGGCGGGTTAACTGGCATTGTCTTAGCTAACTCATCACTAGATATTGTACTCCACGACACATACTACGTAGTTGCCCATTTCCACTACGTACTTTCAATAGGAGCAGTTTTCGCCATTATAGGAGGATTTGTCCACTGATTTCCGCTATTCTCAGGATATACACTCAACCCAACATGAGCAAAAATCCATTTTATAATTATATTTGTAGGCGTAAACTTAACATTTTTCCCTCAACATTTCCTAGGCTTATCCGGTATACCCCGACGATACTCCGACTACCCAGATGCTTACACTACATGAAATACTATCTCATCAATAGGTTCTTTCATCTCACTAACAGCAGTTATACTAATAGTCTTCATCATCTGAGAAGCATTTGCATCCAAACGGGAAATCCTAACAGTAACCCTCACCACCACAAACCTCGAATGGCTAAACGGCTGTCCTCCACCATATCATACATTCGAAGAGCCAGTCTACATTAACCCAAAATAATCAAGAAAGGAAGGATTCGAACCCCCTAAAATTGGTTTCAAGCCAACACCATAACCACTATGTCTTTCTTTATAGATGAGATATTAGTAAAGTCTTATATAACTTTGTCAAAGTTAAGTCACAAGTGAAAATCCTGTATATCTCTATGGCATACCCTCTTCAACTAGGATTCCGAGACGCTACATCACCTATCATAGAAGAACTCCTACATTTTCATGACCACACACTAATAATCGTTTTCCTAATTAGTTCCCTAGTCCTCTACATCATTACCCTAATACTTACAACTAAATTAACTCATACCAGCACAATAAACGCCCAAGAAGTAGAAACCATTTGAACTATTCTTCCAGCCATCATCCTTATTCTAATCGCCCTACCTTCCCTACGGATCCTTTACATAATAGATGAAATCAATAACCCCTCCCTTACCGTAAAGACAATAGGCCACCAATGGTATTGAAGCTACGAATATACCGACTACGAAGACCTAAACTTTGACTCCTACATGATCCCAACATCAGACTTAAAACCAGGAGAGCTTCGCCTACTAGAAGTAGATAATCGGATAGTCCTACCCATAGAGACAACAATCCGACTGTTAGTCTCCTCCGAAGATGTTCTACATTCATGAGCCGTACCTTCCCTAGGCTTAAAAACAGATGCTATCCCCGGACGCTTAAACCAAACAACCTTAATATCTATACGACCTGGATTATTCTTCGGACAATGCTCCGAAATTTGCGGCTCAAACCATAGCTTCATACCAATTGTCCTTGAACTAGTACCTCTAGACAAATTTGAAAAGTGATCTTCATCCATACTATAATTTCATTAAGAAGCTAAAATAGCGTTAACCTTTTAAGTTAAAGACTGAGAGACAAGACTCCCCTTAATGACATGCCACAACTAGATACATCAACATGACTCCTTACTATTACATCCATGCTTCTAACACTCTTCACATTATTTCAACTAAAAATCTCAAAACACCTTTATTACCCCAGCCCCAAACTAACAACTACCAAACTACAAAAACAACAAACCCCTTGAAACACCACATGAACGAAAATCTATTTACCTCCTTCACTGTTCCAATAGCCTTAGGCATCCCCATTACCACACTAATTATCATATTCCCTTCTATCCTATTTCCTACACCAAACCGACTGATTAATAACCGTACAATCTCCATCCAACAATGACTTATTAAACTCGCATCAAAACAAATTATAAACTTACATAACCTCAAAGGACAGACCTGATCTCTAATACTAACATCGCTCCTCCTATTTATCGCCTCCACAAATCTCCTTGGAATATTTCCCCACTCATTTACACCTACCACACAACTCTCAATAAACATCGGCATAGCCCTTCCCCTATGAGCCGGCACTATTATCACAGGCTTCCGCCACAAAACAAAATTGTCCCTAGCACATCTCCTGCCACAAGGTACACCCACTTTCCTCATTCCTATATTAGTAATAATTGAAACTATTAGCCTTCTTATTCAACCAGTAGCACTAGCCGTACGACTAACTGCCAACATCACAGCAGGTCACTTACTAATACATCTAATTGGACAAACAACTCTAGCCCTAATAATAATCAGCCCCTTTACCGCCCTCACCACATTCGTAATCCTTATTCTACTCACCATCCTCGAATTCGCTGTTGCCCTAATTCAAGCTTACGTGTTTACTCTCTTAGTAAGCCTATACCTGCATGACAACACATAATGACCCACCAAACCCACCCCTACCACATAGTAAACCCAAGTCCTTGACCCCTCACAGGAGCCCTCTCAGCCCTCCTCATAACATCAGGCCTAGTCATATGATTCCACTTCAACTCAACAATCCTTCTTACCCTAAGCCCAATCACAATAGCAATAACTATATTCCAATGATGACGAGACATTATCCGAGAAAGTACTTTCCAAGGCCACCACACACCAACCGTTCAAAAAGGTCTTCGATACGGTATAATTCTTTTTATCTTATCAGAAGTACTATTCTTCACTGGTTTCTTCTGAGCCTTCTATCACTCAAGCCTCGCCCCCACTCCTGAACTAGGTGGATGCTGACCACCAACAGGCATTTACCCATTAAATCCCTTAGAAGTCCCTCTCCTCAACACCTCCGTACTCCTAGCCTCTGGCGTATCCATCACCTGAGCTCACCACAGCCTTATGGAAGGAAACCGCAAACACATAATTCACGCCCTCTCTATTACAATTATACTGGGCCTCTATTTCACCCTCCTACAGATATCAGAATACTATGAAGCCCCTTTCACAATCTCAGACGGAATCTACGGGTCAACCTTCTTTATAGCCACAGGCTTTCACGGTTTTCACGTCATCATTGGATCCACCTTCCTCATTGTCTGCCTCCTACGCCAAATAAAATTTCACTTTACATCAAACCACCACTTCGGCTTCGAAGCTGCTGCTTGATATTGACATTTCGTAGATGTTGTGTGATTATTCCTCTATGTATCTATCTATTGATGAGGCTCATAGTTCTTTTAGTATTAATAAGTACAACTGACTTCCAATCAGTTAGTTTTGGTCTACCCCGAAAAAGAACAATAAATTTCCTACTAACACTACTAACAAACACAACCCTAGCAATACTACTTATATTTATTGCTTTCTGACTCCCCCAGCCAAATATATATGCAGAAAAAACAAGCCCCTATGAATGTGGTTTTGACCCTACAAGCTCCGCTCGCCTACCTTTTTCCATAAAATTCTTTCTAGTAGCAATCACTTTCCTTATTTTCGACCTAGAAATCGCTCTCCTCCTCCCCCTTCCCTGAGCAATCCAAACAAACAACCTAAACACAATACTCATTTTAACACTATCTCTAATCTCCCTCCTAGCAACCAGCCTAGCCTACGAATGATCTCAAAAAGGCCTAGAATGAGCCGAATATGATACTTAGTTTAAAATAAAACAAGTGATTTCGACCCACTAAACTGTGACTTAAGCCCACAAGTATCAAGTGTCCTTAATTAACATAAACCTTATACTAGCCTTCACTATATCCCTCACAGGCCTACTAATGTATCGACACCATTTAATGTCCGCACTACTATGTCTGGAAGGCATAATACTATCACTATTTACCCTAACAACCCTTACAATTCTCAACACTCATTTCACTCTAACCAATATAATCCCAATCATCCTTCTAGTATTTGCAGCTTGCGAAGCAGCCATCGGACTTGCATTACTAGTTATGATTTCTAGTACATACGGCACTGATTACGTACAAAGCCTTAATCTCCTTCAATGTTAAAATTTCTTATTCCTACTATCATACTAATACCCCTAACCTGATTTTCGAAGAGCAATCTAATTTGAATTAACTCCACAACCCACAGCCTATTAATTAGTTTTACAAGCCTCTTACTCCTCAACCAATTCAACGATAATAGCCTCAACTATTCCTTAATATTTTTCTCCGACTCCCTCTCAACACCACTCCTAATATTAACAATATGACTCCTCCCCCTAATACTTATAGCAAGCCAGTCTCATCTTCTCAAAGAACCACTCGCCCGAAAAAAACTTTATATCACAATATTAATCACACTACAAACAACATTAATCATAACATTCACCGCCACAGAACTAATCCTATTCTACATTATATTTGAAGCTACGCTCATTCCCACCCTCATTCTCATCACCCGTTGAGGCAATCAACCAGAACGGCTTAACGCAGGACTCTACTTCCTATTTTATACCCTAATAGGATCCCTTCCCCTATTAGTAGCACTAACCTATCTACAAAACACAACAGGATCTTTAAACTTCCTACTATTACAATACTGAACTCAACCACTATCCCCCTCCTGATCCAACACCCTTACATGACTAGCCTCTATAATAGCTTTCTTAGTAAAAATACCCCTCTACGGTCTACACCTATGGCTACCCAAAGCGCACGTAGAGGCCCCCATCGCAGGCTCAATAGTACTTGCAGCCGTATTACTAAAATTAGGAGGATATGGTATAATACGAATTACACTAACCCTAAATCCCCTAACAGAACACATAACCTATCCCTTCCTTATCCTTTCTTTATGAGGAATAATTATAACCAGCTCTATTTGCTTACGCCAAACAGATTTAAAATCACTCATCGCATACTCCTCAATCAGCCATATAGCCCTTGTCATCACAGCCATCCTCATTCAAACCCCCTGAAGTTATATAGGAGCTACCGCTCTAATAATCGCCCATGGCCTCACTTCCTCTATATTATTCTGTTTAGCAAACTCCAACTATGAACGAGTCCACAGTCGAATCATAATCTTAGCACGAGGCCTACAAACTTTCCTCCCACTAATAGCCTCCTGATGACTACTAGCAAGCTTAACAAACCTTGCTCTACCTCCCACCATTAATCTAATTGGAGAACTACTTGTAATTACTTCAACTTTTTCATGATCAAACCCCACCATCTTCCTAATAGGAATAAACATTGTAATCACCGCCCTTTACTCCCTGTACATACTAATTACAACCCAACGCGGCAAACACACACATCACATCAACAACCTCATCCCCTCATTTACACGAGAACACGCTCTAATAGCCCTACATATCCTTCCTCTCCTACTCCTATCACTAAAGCCCAAAATCATCTTAGGCCCCCTTTACTGTAAATATAGTTTAAAAAAAACATTAGTTTGTGAAACTAACAACAGAAGACTGAAGCTTCTTATTTACCGAAAAAGTACTGCAAGAACTGCTAACTCATGCTTCCATGCCTAATAGCATGGCTTTTTCAAACTTTTAAAGGATAATAGTTATCCATTGGCCTTAGGAGCCAAAAAATTGGTGCAAGTCCAAATAAAAGTAATAAACTTATTCACCTCCTCTATCCTACTCACACTACTAATTCTAACCATCCCAATTATAGTAACCAACACAAACCTCTACAAAAGTAATAAATATCAACACTACATAAAAAACGTCATTACCTGCGCCTTCATTACAAGCCTAATCCCAACAATAATATATCTCCACACAAATCAAGAAACACTAATTTCAAACTGACACTGAACCACTATTCAAACACTCAAACTAACACTCAGCTTTAAAATGGACTACTTTTCACTTACCTTTATACCAGTCGCACTATTCATCACATGATCCATTATAGAATTCTCAATATGATATATACACTCCGACCCCCACATCAACCAATTCTTTAAGTATCTTCTCCTTTTCCTCATCACCATACTTATCCTCGTCACAGCCAACAATCTTTTCCAACTTTTCATTGGATGAGAAGGAGTGGGTATCATATCCTTCCTACTTATCGGCTGATGATTTGGACGAACAAACGCAAACACAGCTGCCCTACAAGCAATCTTATACAATCGTATCGGAGATATTGGTTTCCTAGTCTCAATAACATGGTTCCTGTCCAATATAAACACATGAGATCTACAACAAATTTTTATACTCAATCAACACCCTTCAAATACTCCTCTCCTAGGACTCGTGTTAGCCGCAGCTGGAAAATCAGCCCAATTCGGACTTCACCCTTGAGTCCCCTCAGCAATAGAAGGCCCCACCCCAGTTTCAGCCCTACTCCACTCAAGCACAATAGTCGTAGCAGGAATCTTCCTACTTATCCGCTTCCACCCACTAATAGAAAACAATAAACCTATCCAAACAATAATCCTTTCCCTAGGCGCCCTAACCACACTATTTACAGCCCTTTGCACTCTCACTCAAAACGATATCAAAAAAATCATCGCCTTCTCCACTTCAAGCCAACTCGGCTTAATAATAGTCACAATTGGTCTTAACCAACCCCATCTAGCATTCTTACACATCTGCACACACACCTTCTTCAAAGCTATACTATTCTTATGCTCAGGCTCCATTATTCATAATCTAAATAACGAACAAGACATCTGAAAAACAGGGGGACTATTCAAGGCCCTTCCCTTTACCACAACCGCCCTTATTACTGGCTGCCTCGCACTAACAGGAATGCCATTCCTTACCGGATTCTACTCCAAAGACCCTATCATTGAAGCCGCCACTTCATCTTATACCAACGCCTGAGCCGTATTACTAAATCTAATGGCTACCTACCTCCTTACAGCCATCTACAGCACTCGCATCATTTTCTTCACACTAGGACAACCCCATTTCTCTCCCTCCACAAACATCAATGAAAATAACCCTTTATTAATTAATCCCATCAAAAGCCTACTAACCGGAAGCATTTTCACCGGTTTCGTCCTATCCAATAATATTCCCCCAATAACGATTCCTCTAATAACCATACCCCTACACTTAAAAATAACTGCCCTAACAATAACAACCCTAGGCTTTATCCTCGCATTTGAAATTAACCTCAACACACGAACCCTAAAATTCACATACTCCTCACACCCCACCAAATTTTCCACTCTACTAGGGTATTTCTCCACAATTATACACCGTCTACCCCCTCACCTAAACTTAATTATAAGCCAAAAACTAGCAACCTCTCTACTAGAGCTAACCTGACTAGAAACAATCCTGCCCAAGACAATAACACACGCCCAACTAAAAGCTTCCATACTAACCTCAAACCAACAAGGCCTTATCAAACTCTACTTCTTATCTTTCCTCATCACTATTACCCTCACCATGCTCTTGCTTAATTGCCCCGAGTGATCTCCATAATAACTACAACCCCAATAAACAATGATCAACCCGTAACAACCACCAACCAAGTACCATAACTGTATAAAGCCGCAATCCCCATAGCCTCCTCACTAAAAAACCCAGAATCCCCTGTATCATAAATTACCCAATCCCCCAACCCATTAAACTCAAACACAAACTCCATCTCCTCACTTCCTAATACATATAGAACTACTAAAAACTCTATCACCAATCCTAAAAGAAATGCTCCTAAAACAATCTTCGTTGAAGTCCAAACCTTGGGATGTTGATCTGCAGCTATAGCTGTCGTATGACCAAACACAACTAACATCCCCCCAAGATAAACCAAAAACACCATCAAACCTAAAAATGAACCACCAAAATTTAAAATAATTCCACATCCAGCACCACCACCCACAATCAATCCTAAACCTCCATAAACAGGCGAAGGTTTTGAAGAAACCCCAACAATACTAACCACAAAAATAATACTCATAATAAAAACAATATACATTATCATTATTCTCACATGGATTCTAACCATGACCAATGACATGAAAAACCATCGTTGTTATTCAACTACAAGAACACTAATGACCAACATTCGAAAAACACATCCACTAGCAAAAATCATCAACAACACATTCATTGATCTCCCAACCCCATCAAACATCTCCTCTTGATGAAACTTTGGCTCCCTATTAGGTCTATGCCTAATTATACAAATCTTAACGGGCCTATTCCTAGCAATACACTATACACCCGACACAACAACCGCCTTTTCATCCGTCACACACATTTGCCGTGACGTCAACTACGGCTGACTTATTCGATATCTACATGCAAATGGAGCCTCAATATTCTTCATCTGCCTTTACGCCCACGTAGGACGTGCTCTATACTACGGCTCCTACACTTTCCAAGAAACATGAAACATCGGAATCCTCTTACTATTCACACTTATAGCCACCGCATTCGTAGGCTACGTCCTACCCTGAGGACAAATATCATTCTGAGGTGCAACCGTCATCACCAACCTTTTATCAGCAATCCCTTATATCGGCAGTACCCTAGTCGAGTGAATCTGAGGTGGCTTTTCCGTAGATAAAGCAACACTAACACGATTCTTTGCCTTTCACTTCATCCTCCCTTTCATCATCCTAACACTAGCAGTTATCCACCTACTATTCCTACACGAAACAGGCTCAAACAACCCCACAGGAATTCCATCCAACACTGACAAAATCCCTTTCCACCCCTACTACACAATCAAAGACACCCTAGGCGCCCTCATCCTAATCCTAACCTCACTCACATTAACCTTATTTACACCTGACCTACTAGGAGACCCCGATAACTACACCCCAGCAAACCCGCTTAATACCCCAGCACATATCAAACCAGAGTGATATTTCCTATTTGCATACGCAATCTTACGGTCAATCCCCAATAAACTAGGAGGAGTTTTAGCCCTATTACTATCAATTCTTGTCCTAGCGTTCATTCCAATACTCCACACATCTAAACAACGAAGTATAATATTTCGACCCTTCAGCCAACTCCTGTTCTGAATACTAGTCGCAGACTTCCTAACCCTCACATGAATCGGAGGCCAACCCGTAGAACACCCTTACATACTACCAGGCCAACTAGCATCTATCCTATATTTTCTCCTAATCCTAGTACTAATACCAACGGCTAGCCTCATCGAAAACAAGCTCCTAAAATGAAGAGTCCTCGTAGTATAACGAAATACCCTGGTTTTGTAAACCAAAAACGGAGGAAACTACACCTCCCTAGGACTCAAGGAAGAAGTACTATACCTCACCGCCAGCACCCAAAGCTGAAATTCTACATAAACTATTCCCTGAAAATTTTCTTATTAAATAATCACCAAACCAAAGTACCACACCAGTATTAAAACCAATCCCCCATATATGCTCTTTCAAATTTTATGCATGAGCTATCACATTTTAATTTATTGAATATCCCATGCAAATGTACCTGTTTATAAATATATATATATGCTATGTATAATCGTGCATTCATTTATTTTCCCTACGGTTAAACTTGAAGTCCGTATTAATTTTTATTGATTTTACATATTGGTCCCTCCCTTAGACCACGCGCTTGATCACCATGCCGCGTGAAACCAGTATCCCGCTCGGCAGGGATCCCTCTTCTCGCACCGGGCCCATGGACCGTGGGGGTAGCTAATTATGATCTTTATAAGACATCTGGTTCTTACTTCAGGACCATCTTAACTTAAAATCGCCCACTCGTTCCTCTTAAATAAGACATCACGATGGTTGCGGGCCTATTCCGTCCGTGATCGCGGCATTGCTTTGGACTCAGTACAGTTGGTATTTCTCTTTTTGGGGGCCTGCATAGACTCCCCTATGACCTTTACAGGTCTTGTCACAGTCAGGGATATCGTAGCTGGACTTGTATGTATTTTTGATCGTGCAAGCACAACCATTAGGTACAATTAAATTAATGGTTACAGGACATAGTACTCCACTAATCCCCCCGGACTCAAAAACCTGTATCTCATAGGGGTCCAACCCCCCCCCTTTTTCGCCCAAAACTAACCCTCTGCTTAGATATTTACCATCACCCTAGAGTGCTTGCTCCCTAGATTTAAAAATTATTTTCTTAATAAATCAATACTAAATCTGACTCAAGCCCAATAATAAATTTATAAGAACAACTTTTATATCAAATTAG